TTGATAGATATAAGATATCCTACGGATAATTCAAATCGAAGCAATTGGATGGCCGACTCAGGCCTAGATGATATGACCGATCGATAGAAAGACTCCAACACTCCACCTTTGGCATAGATTCCATCCAGCACACTAGATAGATATCATATTCAGGGAATACGATTTCAAGATGCCTTGATGGTGAAATGGTAGACACGCGAGACTCAAAATCTCGTGCTAAACAGCGTGGAGGTTCGAGTCCTCTTCAAGGCATAATATTGAGAATGCTCATTCAATGAGCATTCTCAACAATAGTCAGAGATCTCGGATCGAATCCATATTGATAGACCGAGTTTCTGTTGATACGAAGTGGTCCGGCGATCCCCACGACCCGAGTCTGAGCTGTTGGAATTGGAATAAGTTCGGCAGCGGATCACGAAATCTTGCAGATCTTCTCTATCTGAAATCTTGCAGATCTTCTCTATCTAATGAATGTCGCTTTGAAATCGTCCGACCCACCCCCCGAGTGGATGATTCAACAGGAATCACACAGGGGTAGATTGATACAATAAAAACCTCTGGGAAAATGCCCGTCCGTAACCTAGAAAGTACACCGTTTAAGGGATTGGATTGGCGCCTTACCCAGTCAGTGACTTTGGCGCTGGACGTTCCCTCCAAAAATGGGTACTCTCGGGTCAGGTGAATTCGAGAATAGACGTCCGTTGGCATTCCAGCCGTCCTTCCCCTTTCGGGGCCTATCCGAAAGAGAATCCAGTACCGATTGGTCATGAATATCTGAATCGGACGAACCGGCCCCGTGAATATCTTTCCTTCGGAACAAAACAATTCGAATTAGGCTCGGTCAACGGGAATGTTTCTTAGCCATACATATAGGAGATCTTCCAATTGATAAGATCCATCGACCGGAGACGAAGAGAAAGGTCTATCTATTTTCTTTAGTTATTCCGTGCATTTTTGAGTGATTCAGTGAAACCAATGCTCCGTTATTGGAGCAGATAGCAACAACCCTTTCATCGGACATGCATATTTTTGATTTTTCAACGGATTTCCATGTTTCATTAATGGAAATTTTTTGAGGTAATGTAGTGAGTCTGAGTAATAGGCTCTGGTTGTTCGCCGTTCCAGAATTCTTGTTTAGGCAGTTCATACCATCCATACAGACATCGTGTTTTGATCTAAGATTTCAATTCTTCCATGTTTCCGCAGTACCAGTTCCATGTAGCTAAGGCCAAAAATAGGGAAGAAACCAGTATTTCCACGACTCTACCAACCGGTCAATTCGGTTCCACTTAATCCCCCTTTCATGGGCACAGATCTTTCCGGCTAAGCTAAGGAATGGGAAATCTTTCTCCTGTTAAATGAATCAAATGGTTCATCTCCTCCGGGAAAAGCCATCTCTTTCTCAACAATGTCTTTGTCATTTGATCCACTAGCGTTCCGTTAGATAGGAACAGATTTGATAAATACTGATAACTCTCGGATGGAGTATTAGAACGGAAAGACCCATTAGATAATGCACTATTGGTTCTCTGACATCTCTGGCGATGAATCAACAATTCGAAGTTATTTTCTTGCGTATTCTTGCTGAACCAGCTTTCAGCCAGCGATTTAGGAGGACTTGTTAGGGAAGTAAGAAGCCCCTTTGCCATCTCTTGATCTGCAAAGAATTCTCGACGTGAAAACACAGGCGCATCGAAAAAGAAGGGATTCGCAGGGTCCCAAAGAAATTGGCTTAGCAAGAACTCCGAATCATTCTCTTGATGAGAAATGATCCGCGTGCCCAAAAATGACCTGGACCAATAGGGAAATCCCAATTCAGTGGGACTTTCGATCCAACCAAAGAGATCGGGGTACCATATTCTAGGAGCCCAAACTATGTCATTGAAGAAATCCTCCTCTATCTGTTGCAGGTCGTGGTCTCCTTCTCTAAATGGAACCCCTTCTTCCAATTCAAACTCCGATTCGTCTTTTTCATAGAGAAATTTCTGATCAACGCTAGAACAAAATCCATTTTGCATCATCTCTAAGGGATTCCTTCGTTCGGACCGAAGAAGCAATGTCACTCGATCATTCTCAAACTGACTGACCTCTTTTTCTGTCCGAGAGGATAGAGTGCCTTCTCCTTCGAATACTTCTAATAGACCACGAACTAGAGCAGAATCAGTCTCAACCAAATAAGAAGTGATCCCATTTTTTTCATCGGGTCCGGGTAGAGACCAAAGATCATGAGCGACCGATCCGGCAGAACAACTCAAAAGATAAAGAAGTCTCGTTAATCTCTTCATGCTCGTTGCAAGCTCGAAGTACCAGTTGTACAAATAAGAACTAGGGAATCTCTTCTTCAGATAGATAGATATAGGATCTATGGAGCCATTACTTAGAAGTACATTTTGTGCAACAGCCCTTCCTATCTGATAGAAAAGGATCCCATGATCCTGAACCGGTCTTACCTTGGCTCGAAAATTCCAAGTTTGTCTATGAAGAGCGGATCGAATTGTATGAGTGTCTATAGTGGATTTCTTCTGTGCAATACTAATGGATAGGGCCTCATTGGTAAGTGCTACAAGATCTCGTACACTGGAACCCATGGTTAGGGACCCGAATCCATTAGGATGGGACAGTTTCTTTTCCAAGTGAAATCCCCTAGTATATGAAAGAGTGAAAAAGTGCTTTCGTTGTTGTGGAATAAGAAGCCTTCGTAGCTTAAGGCATGTATTTAATTTATTCGGAGCTATTAGAGCGGGATCCACTTTTTTGGGAATATGAGTCGAAGCAATAACAAGGATATTGCTAGTAGAGCATCTTTCACAATCCCTGGAGAGAGAGTTCACTAATAGACCGAGGGATAAGGCATTCGACACACGCACAGACAGATCATGAATGTTTGGAATCCATAGTATGCAAGGGGACATTGCTTTTGCTAATTCGAATGGAAGGCGGATACTAAATCGCTCTAGTAGTAGTCTATCCCTATCCGTAGTTAGCTCATTTAGCATCTCTATATCATCGATATCAAGGTCATCATCGCTATCGCTATCGTCACTATCATCAATATCAATAGCGTCACTATCATCACTATCATCACTATCACTATAATCATTATCAAGCGGGGTAGCGTCACTAGGCCGAGAAATAAAGTCATCCAGGAACTTGTTCGGAACTACCGTAATGAAAGGAACATAGGAGTTTGTCGCGAGGGATTTGACCAAATAGGATCGTCCAGTTCCTATCGAACCTATCACTAAAATACCCCTAGAGGGGGATAGCGCTAAGCGGAGCGAAAAGGGTTTTCCATCAGATCGGAAATGAAAACCAGTAGCCCCACACGAAGTTTGTGAATAAGTGATTGTCTGAAAATGAGCAAGGAATATCCGTCTTTCGGCTAAACAGGATCTATTGAACTCATAATTCATTAGATCCTTTTGCTGAATGTCAACTACGTAGCGTAAGTAAATTGATCCCGGTTGTTCAACCATTTGATAACTAGAGTCATTCTTTGATAAACCATCACTATGAGTCAGACTCAATAGCATTTGATCCATCCTTTTTTCTGTCGTTAAGGTTAAGGTGGAGAAATGAACCAAGAAATTTCTTTCTTTATCCCCAATCAAATCACTGTTCGCGACCCAGGATTCTATTTGATCATCAATCCACTCAACGTTCACGTTTTTTCTTAGCAATGAATAGAGCTCTTTACTTGTACGACTTAGATGTCTCGTATTTCTCGAAAAAGTGATTCGATTGATGGGATTTGGTATGATCCTTAGGAAATCCATGATACCGATGAAATTGCTATTCCAAAATTTCTTCTTATTAAAAGCAGAACCCCATATTGCTTCGAGAAAATAGACGAATTGTTCCAGAGCAACTAGAAAGAGATTCTTTAACCAGAAAGAATTTCGCTCAGATGTAGGATACCTATCCAGAAGTTTTCGCAACTCAATCATGTATGATGGAATCATCAAAGATTTGATCTTTTTGAAATCCGTCTGCAACTCACTAGAGGCTCGGGAAACAAAGAAAAGATGGGTATTAACGAGATATCCAGCAACAAGAAGAAGGAAAAGGATGAGGAACTCCCGAGCATTTGATGATCTCAGCCATAGGGGTGACTCATTATCATTATTTCGATGAATTCTTGCTTCGGCCCGACGAACACTCGGGAACCAATGACTTGAAATCTCACTGAGATTCCAGTCGTATGAAAGACTCACCCACAATTTTGTCTGACGAATCCACCATGATGTCTCCAGAATACTCTGAGAAAGAGATATGTGACTACGCAATAGGTTTGAAAAAGGATCTAAAAGGGCAAATTTGAGATACTGGAACCCTGTCAAAGTAAAGAACCACGGTATATAGGGTTGGAACAGAGTCCATTGTGAGAGATTTAAAAAAGCACGCTCTCGTTCAAGGGTTCTATCATACATCTCCCTAACACTCCGTTTTTTCCTCTTTTTGGATTTCTCATTCTCAGCAGCCCACATCAAACCCATGTTTGAATTAAAATTGAGATACTGCTTCCCTTCGGAATCGGAATCCGATAGATTCATATCTGAAAGAGGTGGACAATCCGTTCTTTCAAAATGGATTATTTGTCCCTCTGTTAGAGGTGTTCCAGAAATGTCTGCGATCGAATAAATCGCTCTACCAACGAATGGATCGGATCGCATTGGAAAATGGAACGATTTGTACAAGTTATACGTTTCGTCACCACTTTGTGGCAAATCCTTAGGTATGAATATCTTCGATACCTGTGACTCGATTGGTGAAATCGTATCTCGCTCCAAAAAAACATGTTTTTTTGTACCGACGCACAAAGAAAATCTTTTGTTGCGAATGAACAAGATATTGAGGAATTGTCCATACGTAAGATCAGAATTCTTGAGAAGGGCCTTTTCCACAGAAAAAGGGAATTTTTTGTTACAATCGAACCAGAAGTGATGTGGATTATTCAAGAATCGAAGTCGATTTGCTTTAGAAAAAGAAGATATCAATGAACTTCGATGAAATGGTTTCACGGGATTCAGCCAATTGTCTCGATCGTGGGATATCATTGAGAAATAGGAGTCCGTGCTATCCAAATTGTTCCTGCAATTCTTTCGAGTCGGGAATGAGTCAATCATCCATTTTGTCTTATTGAACAAAAAGGGTGATAGTGTGCCTCCATTGATCGAGAATTTCGATTGTTTGGAAGGATCATGATCATCCAATAAGAAGGGTTTCCATTGATTTTTAGTAAAAGGAACGATTTGAACACCTATTGATTCGAACAACGGATTGCAGAGTGGATCATTCGGCCCTTTCAATTCATAGATATAGATGGGGATCTCAGACCCAGGAATGGGAGGACTTCCGATACTCAAAAAGAAAAAAGGAAGTGACTTCGACAAAAAGGACAAAAAGAGAAGTGACTTCGACCAAAAGAAGAGAAGTGACTTCGACCAAAAAGGAAGTGAATTCGACAAAAATAAAGATGCCTTCCACAAAAGGAAACGAGGTGACTTCGTCAAAAAGGGATGTGACTTCGACAGTTTGACCATAAACTCGGCCCAATCAATCCAATATTGAGTCGGATTCATACGGAATCGATTCAGATGACTACCGAAGCGATTCAGATGAATACGGAATCGATTCAGATGAATACGGAATCGATTCAGATGAATACGGAATCGATTTAGATGAATCCCGACTCGATCTCGATTCAGATAAATACGGACTCGATTTAGATGAATCCCGAATCGATCTCGATTCAGATAAATACGGAATCGATTCAGATGAATCCCGAATCGATCTCGATTCAGAGAAATACGGAATCGATTCAGAGGAATACGGAATCGAGATCGATGAATACGGAATCGATTCAGATGAATACGGAAGCGATAGCGAGATCGATGAATACGTAAGCGATCTCGATGATGATAATATCGATCGAACACTACTTGAAATTGAAAACGACTCTTCGCCTTAGAAATGAAATGTTCCTGGAAATTTTGGGTCCATTTGTATCTATATGCATTAGGATCCCGATTCATGGATCTCTCGGTTCGAGAACTAAGAGGGTCCGACCCTTTCTTCTGACTCTTTTTCAAATTCGAGAGATGTTGGTTGATCGTAGATTTCATTCTCGTTCTATGATTCCGAGTCTCATTTCCTATGGAATCCCCTTTCATTCCATATTCGAAGTTGCGATTGGATCGATTCATTACCATGAAAAAGAATCGATTTGATACATTTCTTAGGTACCCATAGGTCCTAGAGTGGATTTGAATCAGATTTCGGATCAATCTAGATGGATTGACTGCCGCCATTATGTTGTTACTAGCCACTTTTTTTGATTTTGGATCTTCAGAAAAAATAGGAGGTACAACCAATAAAGATTTCTTTTTCGATTCATCGCCGGAGTGAAATCCCTCAGAAAAAGGAAAAAATACCCTCTCATAATCAGACACCAGATCCGGATCGGTGATTGATAGAATGAGTAGATCTGCCATTTTTGAAAATCTATCTTCTGATTCAAAATCGGGGTCTAACGTGTACCCCACCCTGTTCCGGTCATGGAATAGATGAAAGAAATCCAAAAATCGATTTTGGGTCAAGAATGAAATCTTATTGGAACTGTCCAGATCCGGTTTATCCTTCGGAACCATAGCACATCCCGGATCTGATGAAATAGGATGAATTGCGATGGTCTTTTGTAAATACGGAATGATCTTGAATAGATCCACTATTTCTTTCTTTTCCGATCGCCTGGAAGGGACAAAAGAAACATCGTGTTGTTTCTTCAACAATTTCGGATCGGACCTCTCAGTAGGATTCGAACCCAGATGAAGCCATCTGTTCGAGAAAAAAGAACGAATTGATCTTGTAGGATTCCCAAGAAATTCTTCGATTTCTTCCGGAAGTAGATGACGAACCATCCGCTTCTCACGTTCCGCGAATCGCTGGGACATTGAGGAATCTCCAGAAAGGCTTTTCGGGAATCGGTCGGATTCTATCTCGGTTCGTTCCGGAAAGGAAGGATCCCAATCCAAAAGAATCGATCTTTCTTTGAGTTGTTGAATCCCTCTTTGATTGAGCAATGCGTGAGATTCCGAATCCGCATTCCTAGTGGAATCGAAAGCAGCTCTGGATTGATCAGAAGATCCTTTCAATTGGCTAGAATCCCTATTTGTTCCGATCCAGTTCCTCCACCACCGCGAACCCCAGTTCGAGTCAGGCATGATACACGTTTGAGTTATTGGGAGAACCCAAGGACTCCCTTTCGGATCCATGAAACAACTCTCAGAGATCTTTTTTTTCCCTTTTGGAAGAGACAGAAGCGAAACAACCAACCTATCGGACGACCGAAACAATGTATCATTTCTGGGTCCAATGGAATTCATAGGTAGAGGAAGAAGCCCCCTCAAATAGAGAGTTTTTCTTTCGACCAGAGTTTGATGGTGCATACGAGATATAACGACCGCTACTAGAATCAGTACTACACCCTTAACCAGTACTGCAACTTTGCTCGTGAAAGATCGGTTGCTTGGTGAACCCGAAAGCAGGATACTCCAAATTCGGGGGTCAAAAAGTTTCAGAAAACGTTCTTGGTGAAAACAAAGGTAAGTAAAAGATCCCACGACATCGAATGTGGTCCATGAATCGAACAAATATCCAAAATTCTTACTTTCTCTCAATATCTCTCTCAATTCGACGATCCACAATTGGACTTCATAGTCTCTCCGCAGTTTTGTTGCCATAGTTAATAGTTATGGGGGCTTGAGGGTTGGAACTGATTTATTCACGATGTATGATGATCTAAGCATCCATGGCTGAATGGTTAAAGCGCCCAACTCATAATTGGCGAATTCGTAGGTTCAATTCCTACTGGATGCACACCAATGGGATGGGAGAAGTTCAGTGGAACTGGCTCTGTCTCACCATCATCAGAGAAATAAATCAATCGGATTTTTATGATTATATATGCATATACTTGATTCGATAGATTTTCTGGTTTTCCGAATTCTTTCGATCTTCTATAGAGTTCGATTTCGATAGAGTTCTCTAGGAGATTCGTTCGATTCGGTAGATTCGAATTCGAATCATACTAGAGAACGAATTGGTGTGGTATATTCATACCATAACATATGAACCGTAAGAACTAGAATTCTTATCAATACTGGAACTCCTAGGAAAGAAAGTGGATTTATGGATGGAATCAAATATGCAGTAGTTACAGAAAAAAGTGTTAGGCTATTGGTGGGGAAGAATCAATATACTTCTAATGTTGAAACAGGATCAACTAGGACAGAAATCAAGCATTGGGTCGAACTCTTCTTTGGGGTTAAGGTACTCGCGATGAATAGTCATCGGCTCCCGGGAAAGGGTCGAAGAATGGGCCCTATTAGGGGACATACAAGGCATAGGGGACATACAAGGCATTACAGACGTATGATCATTACGCTTCAACCGGGTTATTCTATTCCACCCCTTTTGCCGAAAGAAAAGAGCTTCAATCAAAATACTGAATAACACGGCGATACAGTTATACAAAACTTCTACCCCGAGCACACGCAATGGGGCCACAGACAGGCGAGGAAAATCCAATCCACGAAAGAATTTGATCTCTGGACAGCATCATTCTGGGAAAGGTAGGAATGCCAGAGGAATCATTACCGCAAGGCATAGAGGGGGAGGTCATAAGCGTCTATACCGTAAAATCGATTTTCGACGGAATGAAAAAGACATATCTGCGAGAATCGTAACCATCGAATACGACCCGAATCGAAATGCACACATTTGTCTCATACACTATGGGGATGGTGAGAAGAGATATATTTTACATCCCAGAGGGGCGAGAATTGGAGATACCATTCGTTCGGGTACAGAAGTTCCTATCTCAATGGGAAATACCCTACCTTTGAGTGCGGTTTGAACCATGGATTTACGTAATTGGAAAGAACCAATCAGGTTTACGACGAAACCTAGAAATCGATCACGGATCCTATTTGAATGCCTCTATGGAATAGACCTCAACAGAAAACTGAAGAGGAACGGCAGCAAGTGATTGAGTTTAGTAGTTCCTTATATAAAATTATTGACTCTAGAGATATGGTAATATGGAGAAGACAAAATTGTTTGAAGCACCGACAGAACCAGAAACGCCCTTACTTTGTTTCAAAGAGAAGAAGAGAGATTATGCACATTTCATTTGATGGTCAGAGGCGAATTGAAAGCTAAGCAGTGATAATTCTACCCCCCGGGGAAAAAGAGAAATGTCTCCTACGTTACCCCTAATATTTGGAAGTATCGACGTAATTTCATAGAGTCATTCGGTCTGACTGCTACCTGAAGAACATAAGCCAGATGACGGAACGAAGAGACCGAGAATGTAGAATATCATCACATGAGTGATTCAGCTTATTTGGATGCCTATACTATCGACTCATGTGATACTTCATCATACGATTCATATAGGATCCATCCGTCTAGATAGACGCCTATACATTCAGAAAGCCGTATGCTTTGGAAAGAAGCTTGTACAGTTTGGGAAGAGGTTTTGATTGATCAAAAAGACGAATCTACTTCAACCGATATGCCCTTAGGCACGGCCATACATAACATAGAAATCACACTTGGAAAAGGTGGACAGTTGGCTAGAGCAGCGGGAGCTGTAGCAAAACTGATTGCAAAAGAAGGTAAATCGGCCACATTAAGATTACCATCCGGGGAGGTCCGTTTGATATCCAAAAACTGCTCAGCAACAGTCGGACAAGTGGGTAATGTTGGGGTGAGACAGAAAAGTTTGATGCGTAGAGCCGGATCTAAGCGTTGGCTAGGTAAGCGTCCTGTAGTCAGAGGAGTGGTTATGAACCCTGTAGACCACCCCCATGGGGGTGGCGAAGGAAGGGCCCCCATTGGTAGAAAACACCCCACAACCCCTTGGGGGTATCCTGCACTTGGAAGAAGAAGTAGAAAACGGAATAAATATAGCGATAGGTTCATTCTTCGTCGACGTACTAAATAGGAAAATCTTGAACATCGAATATGGTTCTTCGTCTTTACAAAAGAAAAAAGATAGGAGTAAGTAGCTGTGCCACGTTCAAAAAAAAAAAATCCTTTTGTTGCGAATCATTTATTAGAAAAAATTGAGAAACTCAACATCAAGGGGGAAAAAGAAATAATTATAACTTGGTCCCGGGCATCTACCATTATACCCACAATGATCGGACATACAATCGCCATTCATAATGGAAAGGAGCATTTGCCAGTTTATATAACAGAGCGTATGGTAGGTCAAAAATTGGGAGAATTTGCACCTACTCTTAATTTCCAGGAACATACGAGAAACGATAATAAATCTCGTCGTTAATCTGAATGAATAAAGTAAATATTCGGTGCTTAGCGTTCATTCGTGGGAGGGAAACCGGATGAGAAAGAAAAACGAACTTGGAGAAGTATACGCTTTAGGTCAACATATCCGTCTGTCTGCTCACAAAGCGCGAAGAGTCATTGATCAGATTCGTGGACGTTCCTACAAAGAAACACTTCTGATATTAGCACTCATGCCTTATCGAGCCTGTTACCCTATTTTTAAATTGGTTTATTCTGCGGCAGCCAATGCAAGTCACAATATGAGGATAAAGAAAACAGATTTAATCATTAGTAAAGCCGAAGTCAACAAGGGTACTATCAGAAAAAAGTTAAAACCTCGAGCACGAGGGCATAGTTATCCGATAAAAAGAACCACCTGTCATATAACTATTGTATTGAAAGATGTCTCGAAAGATTACATATGGGTAAAACACACAGTTATCCGAGACAAAGAACCACCTATCATATAACTATTAACTATTGTATTCCAAGAAATATCGAAAGATCATATATGGATAAAAAAAAAGATGGATAGAGATATATACGAAATATACAAATATAAGAGAGAGGTAGTTCTATATGATAGATCTGGACAAATTGAAATTGAACTGGGCTAATAGAGAGAGTGAGGGTGTATGGGACAAAAAATAAACCCACTTGGTTTGAGACTTGGTACAACCCAAAGACATCATTCCCTTTGGTTTGCAGAACCCCAAAATTACTCGAAAGGTCTTCAGGAAGATCAAAAAATACGTGATTGTATCAAGAATTTTGTACGTGATTGTATAAAGACAAATGTAAAAAAAAACATTCCTTCCGATGAGAGAATCATTTCACGTCTAGAGATTCAAAAAAGTATCGATGTGATAAAGGTCATAATCTATACAAGCTTCCCAGACTTGCCAAAATTTTTAAGAACGGGGAAACCACAAAGAATCAAAGAATTACAGAGCAATGTAGCAAAAGGGTTTCATTCTGTGAACTATAAACTCAACATTGCTATCACAATAATTACAAAGCCCTATGGACAGCCTACTATTCTTGCAGAATACATAGCCAAACAATTAAAAGAAAGAGTTGCATTTCGAAAGGCAATGAAAACCGCAATTGAATTACTCATTGCCGAAGGGAATACAAAAGGAATTCAAGTACAAATTGCAGGCCGTATCGACGGAAAAGAAATTGCACGTGTCGAATGGATCAGAGAAGGTAGGGTTCCGCTACAAACCATTCGAGCTAAAATAAATTATTGTTCATATACAGTTCGAATGGTTTATGGGGTATTAGGCATAAAAATTTGGATATTTGCGGGCGAGGAATAAGTATCCTTTGTTTTGAGTTCCGTTCTATCCAACGATAGAACACAAAATGACAAACTCTTTCATTAGTTTTCGTTCAATCAAAAATGAACAATTCTTTTTTTTTCTTTTTTTATTCGATTCTATTCTACTTTTTATTCGATTCTATTCTATAGGATTGAATCAAAATTGGATTGACCCTTTGGTATAATTGCTATGCTTAGTGTGTGACTCGTCGGTTATTTCCTTTAGGTTTAAGTTAGGGTTCAAAAAGGCCCATACCACAATATGGAGTATGAGCTAATAACGATAGAACTCATAACTATAGAACTAATAACCAGCTCATTGCTTCGTATTATCTGGATCCAAGGCACCAGTCACTCTATGATCGAGTGATCCAAGAGTTGTAGCAACTGAACTATTTTTCCATAAAAGAAAAAGCAATCTGATTCTGGATTGTGAAAAAAAAAAGGATCGGGTAAATGGAAGGATGATAGAAAGAGAGAACTAGAATATCCATGATATATGATTCCAATATGCATGGTCTATAAATCATCTCAGAAAAGGCAGTGTAATAAAGCATCAATACGTAAGAAGAACCGAAAACAAAGAGCATCAAGTCAATTTCAAGGCTGAGGAAATTGACTCAGGAACAACCAATTCAATTACGAGCTCCATTGCAGAAAATTCGGCCTAGCCATTCAGTAAGAAGTGATGGGAACGACGGAACCTGTGACTGCAGAAGATTCTATTGAAAACGAATTCCAATAATTCATTGGATGGGATGGCGGAACGCACCAGACCAATTCAGTTATTCTGAGAGGTCATGGACTGACCCTTCGTATGAACCAGATCTTGAAAGAGTCAATATTCGCCCGCGAAAGCCTTACGACGTTTTAGGATATTCACTCAAAGTCCAAATCAAGATTGGTTATCTCTTATATCAAAAAGAAATTCTAAATAGAATTCGATTCTAGATGTATAGAAATATCTATACGCCTATTCGTGTATACAATCTTAGATCTAAAAAAAAAGAATCCTATGATTCAGTGTATTATTCATTGAATACTTATACTTATCTCTAATATTTTTGAATCGTTTCATTCGCGAGGAGCTGGATGAGAAGAAACTCTCATGTCCAGTTCTGCAGTAGAGATGGAATTGTGAAACAACCATCAACTATAACCCCAAAAGAACCAGATTCCGTAAACACCATAGAGGAAGAATGCGGGGCGTTTCCTCTCGAGGCAATCGGATTTGTTTCGGTAGATACGCTCTTCAGGCACTTGAGCCGGCTTGGATCACCTCTAGACAAATAGAAGCAGGCCGACGAGCAATGACACGGTATGCGCGTCGTGGTGGAAAAGTATGGGTACGCATATTTCCAGACAAACCTGTTACAATAAGACCAACGGAAACGCGTATGGGTTCGGGGAAAGGATCTCCCGAATATTGGGTATCCGTCGTGAAACCGAGTCGAATACTTTATGAAATGGTTGGGGTATCAGAAAAAGTAGCTAGAGAAGCGATTTCAATAGCTGCGTCCAAAATGCCTATACGAACTCAATTCCTTATTGTCGAATAGGGATATATATATGCAAACAAAGAAAAGGGGTCTTTTTGATGAAAAACCAACCTGCGGTTGGTTTTTTTTGGCCAAACAATATTTCTTTTTTCCTTTGCCCTTTCTTTTTTTTGAAAGAAAAGATCAAAAAAGCTATGATTCAATCTCAGACCTATTTAAATGTAGCAGACAACAGCGGAGCTCGAAAATTGATGTGTATTCGAATCATAGGAGCTAGTAATCGCCAATATGCTTATATTGGTGACATTATTGTTGCTGTAATCAAAGAAGCAGTGCCTCATATGCCTCTCGAAAGATCAGAAGTGATCAGAGCTGTAGTTGTACGTACATGTAAAGAACTCAAACGTGACAATGGCATGATAATACAATATGATGACAATGCCGCAGTTGTCATTGATCAAAAAGGCAATCCAAAAGGAACTCGAGTCTTTGGTGCGATCGCTTGGGAATTGAGAGAGTTGAATTTTACTAAAATAGTCTCATTAGCCCCTGAGGTCTTATAAAAACTCATAGACGAGACCGCGATATTTTTAGTGTATCTGAAATAGATTCAATGAATTAGTAGATTGTGTCTCATGTATATCCCTTAATAGTAATAATTGATAAAGAAAAAAAAAGAGCATGTTGATAATAAAAAAAACTCGAAGGCACCAATGATTATAGCTCATCATGGGTAGGGACACTATTGCCGACATAATAACTTCTATACGAAACGCAGAGATGGATAACAAAGAACTGGTTCGAATAGCAGCTACTAATATCACCGAAAACATTGTGAAAATACTTCTACGCGAAGGCTTTATCGAAAACGTGAGGAAACACCGAGAAAGGAACAAAAATTTCTTAGTTTCAACCCTACAATATAGAAGAAGGCATAGAAAAGAGCCATCTAGAACTATTTTAAAACGTATCAGCCGACCCGGTGTACGAATCTATTCTAACTATCAACAAATCCCTAAGATTTTAGGAGGAATGGGGCTTGTAATTCTTTCTACTTCTCGAGGCATAATGACAGATCGAGAGGCTCGACTAGAAAGAATCGGAGGAGAAATTTTGTGTTATATATGGTGATCTTTCTGGTATTCGAATTGGGCCGGTAACTTCCTATTCTTATTTGTGACAAAAAAAGCATACGAATATCACTCTTCTTCCATGAATTGATACTTTAAAAGGATTACCTCGGATGAAAGAACAAAAATGGATTTATGAAGGTTTAATTACAGAATCACTGCCCAATGGCATGTTCCGGGTTCGTTTAGATAATGAAGATCTGATTCTAGGGTATATTTCAGGAAAGATCCGATGTAGTTTTATACGGATACTACCAGGAGATAGAGTCAAAATCGAAGTAAGTCGTTATGATTCAACCAAGGGGCGTATCATTTATCGACTCAACAACAAAGATTCGAATGACTAGGTGACCTTTTCAACACTCACACTACTTTCGTGGGAACTCACATCTCAAAATTGCAAGAGACTTATTTTCTTCCAAGGAGTCGATTAAAAATGAAGGAATTACAAATATGAAAATAAGGGCCTCCGTTCGTAAAATTTGTCACAGATGTCGACTGATCCGTAGGCGAGGACGAATTATAGTAATTTGTTCCAACCCGAGACATAAACAGAGACAAGGATAATCCTTCGAATCTAAACTAAAAATCGATAAACAAGAGAGGCTCTCTAAATGTCCAAATGATCTGTTTTAACATGAAATGGATATATCCATATATCTCTGACTCCCATTTATGAGATGACAAAATA